AATAAGATGCCTGAAAAAAAGGACTATTTTGATAGAATAGAAAATGTATATTTATACTCTTATTATGCTTTATAGAATTAAACTATACCTTATGAAATCAAAATTCACTGTGCATCTTACACCTAAACATAAAAGAAAGGTAAGCTAAATAAGCTACCAGGTTCATACCCTGCTCATAGAGGTTAAACCCTCTCCTCTCTAATTAAAAAAAGTAATTGATTATTCTCAATTATATTAATTATTAGAGTCATAATTACATTATCAGCAAATAATTGAATTAGAATATGAATAGGACTAGAGTTAAATATAATATCATTTATCCCATTAATTTTAGAAAAAACTAATAAATCAAGATCAGAAGCTGCTATAATTTACTTCTTAGTACAAAGTGTAAGAAGAATTTTATTAATCATAATAGTTATAATTAACATAATCAAATACTTAATCCCAAAAGAAGTAATTAATTTACTTATGACTATTGCCATCTTAATTAAATTAGGAGCAGCCCCATTTCACATATGAATACCTGAAATAATATCAAAAATAGAATGAATAAAATGTAGAATCCTAATAACATGACAAAAGATTGCACCCCTAATAATAATTAGAAATATAAACAATACAACAATTATTAGATTATCAATTATTTGATCCGTTGTAATCGGAAGAATCGGAGGAATCAATCAATCATCATTACGAAAAATAATAGGGTTTTCATCAATTAATCACTTAGGCTGAATATTAGCTATCAACAAATCAATAAATTTATGAATATTATATTTAACGATCTACAGAGTCATAATTGTATCAATTTCTTATATATTCATAAGATATAAAATATACTTTATTAATCAAGTAAGTAGTTTAAATTTAAGCAATACCGAAAAGATAACATTAATAATAAGAATAATAAGAATAGGAGGATTACCTCCATTTATTGGATTCCTACCAAAATGAATCACAATTCAAAGAATAATCAATAGAAAAGAATACTTAATTATCCTCATCATAGTAATATTCAGATTAATTACCCTAATATATTATTTACGAGTAATAACTAATATATATTTATCATTCAATTCAACAATTAAATGATTTACAATCAATAGAAATAAAATAATAACTATAATTATAATTACAGTAAATTTAAGACTACCTTTAATAATAATAATAGATATATATATTATATAAATATATTAAAGCTTTAAGTTAAATAAACTATTAACCTTCAAAGTTAAAAATATATTATGTATAAGCTTTAGGTATTTACCTACTTTAGAATTGCAGTCTAATATCATATAATTGACTATAAAGCTATAAATGATAGGAGGCCAAACAGCCATAAATAAATTTACAATTTATCACCTAAATTTCAGTCACCCTATCTTAATTGAATAAATGATTATTCTCAACTAATCACAAAGATATTGGAACATTATATTTTCTATTTGGAATATGAGCGGGAATAGTAGGATCAGCTATAAGCTTAATTATTCGTATTGAACTAGGACAACCAGGAAGATTCATTGGAGATGATCAAATTTATAACGTTATAGTAACAGCTCACGCATTCGTAATAATTTTTTTCATAGTAATACCAATTATAATTGGAGGATTTGGAAACTGATTAGTACCCTTAATAATTGGAGCCCCAGATATAGCATTCCCACGAATAAATAATATGAGATTTTGACTATTACCTCCCTCATTAACATTATTAATAGTAAGAAGATTAGCAGAAGCTGGAGCAGGAACTGGATGAACAGTTTATCCTCCTCTATCTAGAAATATTTCACACAGAGGAGCCTCAGTAGATTTAGCAATCTTTTCCCTTCACCTGGCTGGTGTTTCGTCAATTCTAGGAGCAGTAAATTTTATTTCAACAATTATTAATATACGGCCTGCAGGTATAACTCCTGAACGTATTCCACTATTCGTTTGATCCGTTGGAATCACTGCATTATTATTACTATTATCATTACCAGTACTAGCCGGTGCCATTACTATATTATTAACAGATCGAAACTTCAATACCTCATTCTTTGACCCATCAGGAGGAGGGGACCCTATCCTATATCAACATCTTTTCTGATTCTTTGGACATCCTGAAGTATACATTTTAATTCTACCAGGATTTGGATTAATCTCCCATATCATTAGACAGGAAAGAGGAAAAAATGAAACATTTGGAAATATTGGAATAATTTATGCTATACTAGCCATTGGAATCCTAGGATTTATTGTATGAGCACACCACATATTCACTGTAGGAATAGACGTTGATACTCGAGCATACTTTACTTCAGCAACAATAATTATTGCTGTACCAACGGGTATTAAAATTTTCAGATGACTAGCTACATTACATGGAGTTAAATTAAATTATTCACCGTCAATACTATGAGCCCTAGGATTCGTATTCCTATTCACAATTGGAGGTCTCACAGGAGTAATTCTAGCAAATTCATCAATTGATATTATTCTTCATGACACCTACTATGTAGTAGCACACTTCCACTATGTATTATCTATAGGAGCAGTATTCGCAATTATAGGAAGATTTATTCAATGATTCCCCCTATTTACAGGAATAACAATAAACCCAAAATGATTAAAAATCCAATTCATAACAATATTTATTGGAGTAAATATAACATTCTTCCCACAACACTTCTTAGGATTAAGAGGAATACCACGACGATATTCAGATTACCCAGATAGATATACAGGATGAAACATCATTTCATCAATAGGAAGAATTATATCAATAATTAGAATTATTATATTTATTATAATCCTATGAGAAAGAATTATTTCAAAACGAGTACTAATATTCAATGAAAATATAACAACAAGAATCGAATGATTACAAAAAACTCCACCAGCAGAACACTCATATAATGAAATTCCTATTATAACCTCAGTATTCTAATATGGCAGATTAGTGCAATGAATTTAAGCTTCATATATAAAGAAATAAATCTTTTATTAGAAATAGCAACATGAGGAAATATTATAATCCAAGATGCAAACTCTTCACTTATAGAACAACTTACATTTTTCCATGATCACACTATCATAATTCTATCAATAATTACAGTAATAGTAGCCTATATTATAATTAGAATAACTAAAAATAAATTTATTAATCGATACTTATTAGAAGGACAAACTATCGAGTTAATTTGAACTATATTACCAGCCATCACATTAATCTTCATTGCACTCCCATCACTACGACTACTTTATATAATTGATGAAATTAATAATCCATCTATTACATTAAAAGTAATTGGTCACCAATGATACTGAAGTTATGAATATTCAGACTTCAGAGACACTGAATTCGATTCATATATAAAACCAGTAAATGAATTAAACCCCAGAGATATACGACTATTAGATGTAGATAATCGAACAGTGTTACCAATAAATACTCAAACACGAGTAGTAGTAACAGCAGCAGATGTATTACATTCATGAGCAGTACCAGCACTAGGTATTAAAATTGACGCAGTGCCAGGACGACTTAATCAAGGAACAATTAATATAAACCGACCAGGTATCATATATGGACAATGCTCAGAGATTTGTGGAGCAAACCACAGATTTATGCCAATCGTAATTGAAAGAACAACAACAGAAAATTTCCTAAAATGAATTAATTCAGTATCATTAAGTGGCTGAAATTTAAGCATTGGTCTCTTAAACCAAAATATAGTAATTTAAAACTACTCTTAATGGAAGGATTTAGTTTAAAACAAAAACATTAACTTGTCAAGTTAAAGTTACTTGTGTAAGTAATTCTTATTGCCTCAAATAGCACCCTTATGATGAGAATTATTATTTTTAGTATTTTTAATAACATACTTAATTGTAAATAACATAATTTATTTTATGCCAAAAACCAGAATCAAACCCTCTAACCATAAAAATAAAACATATAATCAAATCAACTGAAAATGATAACAAACTTATTCTCAACCTTTGACCCCGCCACATCCATGAGTTATTCAATAAACTGAATTAGAACATTTCTGGTAATCATATTAATCCCTTATCCTTTCTGAATATTACCTAATCGAAATATAATTATTTATAATAATATTACGAAAAAACTTCATGAAGAATTCAAACTATTATTAGGACCTAAATCAGAAGGAATAACCTTAATAATAATTTCATTATTTATTCTTATCTTAGCTAATAATTTTATAGGGCTTATACCTTATATTTTTACAAGATCTAGACATTTAGTATTTTCACTAACCATAGCTCTACCTCTATGATTGAGAATAATAATCTTTGGGTGATTTAATAATACAAATTATATATTTGCACATTTAGTGCCAAATGGTACCCCTGCTATCCTAATACCATTTATAGTCTTAATTGAAACAATCAGAAATATTATTCGACCAGGAAGATTAGCAGTACGATTAACAGCTAATATAATCGCCGGGCATTTATTAATAAGATTATTAGGCAATAAATCTATTAATATTAGAAGAACTTTACTAATATTAATTATTTTAGTACAAATTATATTAATACTATTTGAAACAGCTGTTTCTATAATCCAAGCTTATGTATTCTCAGTTCTGACTACTTTATATTCTAGAGAAGTAATACATTAAAATATGAAAATACATAAAAACCACCCCTACCATTTAGTAGATTATAGACCTTGACCTTTAACAGGATCAATCGGAGCAATAACATTAACATCTGGAATAGTATTATGATTCCATAAAAATGAAATATACTTATTTTATATAGGAATCATTATTCTTCTACTAACAATAATTCAATGGTGACGAGATATTATTCGTGAAGCTACATTTCAAGGACATCATACTATTAAAGTTACAAATGGATTAAAAATCGGAATAATCTTATTTATTATTTCAGAAGTATTCTTCTTTATTTCATTCTTCTGAGGATTCTTCCATAGAAGCTTAGCACCCACAGTAGAAATTGGAATAATATGACCTCCAAAAGGAATTAATGTATTTAATCCAATAGAAATTCCTTTATTGAATACAATAATCCTATTATGTTCAGGTATAACAGTAACGTGAGCTCACCATAGATTAATAAATAGAAATCATTCAGAAACAACTAAGAGATTAACAATCACAGTAATATTAGGAATTTACTTTACAATATTACAAGCTTATGAATATATAGAAGCTAGATTCTGCATTAGAGACTCAATTTATGGATCTTGTTTCTATATAGCAACAGGATTCCATGGATTACATGTAATTATTGGAACTATCTTTCTTGCTATTTGTCTAATACGACATATTAAGTGCCACTTTTCTATAAATCACCATTTCGGATTTGAAGCAGCAGCATGATACTGACACTTCGTAGATGTAGTATGACTATTCCTTTATATCTCAATTTACTGATGAGGTAGCTAAATTATCTTTTTAGTATAAATAATATATTTGACTTCCAATCAAAAGATCTTGATAAAGAAAAGATAATTATATTAATTATATTTACAATAATACTATCATTAATTATTTCAATCATTATAATATTAATATGCACCATCATCTCCAAAACATCAAGAAAAGACCGAGAAAAAATATCACCATTCGAATGTGGATTTGACCCAAAAAGATCTGCACGAACACCTTTTTCTATTCAATTCTTCCTAATTGCAGTATTATTCTTAATTTTTGACATTGAAATCGCTATCATATTACCTATCATTTTAACAATAAAAATTAGATTAACTAAAACATGAATTTTTACTATTATAATATTCATTATTATCCTAATTATAGGATTATACCATGAATGAAATAATGGTGTACTAGAATGAGCTAAATGGGGTTGTAGTTAAGTATTAACATTTAAATTGCAATTAAAAAACACTAAATATAGTCTTCCTCAAAAAGATAATGAAGTAAAATTTTTACATTTAGTTTCGACCTAAAATTAGGAATATAATTCCCTTATCTAAATAATTATTAATTGAAGCCAAAATAGAGGCTTTTCATTGTTAATGAAACAATTGATTTTTATAAATCCAATTAAAAGGGAATGAAAGAATCTAAAAGAAGCTGCTAACTATCTTTTAAAGCGGTTAAATTCCGTTTATCCCTTATTTATATAGTTTAAAATAAAACCCCTTATTTTCAATAAGGAAATAAGACATAGTCTTTATAAATACACTTAGAAGGTATAAACCTATAATAACTTCTTCAGAGTTAAGCTTTATAATTTAAGCTATCCAAGTAAATAAACAACAAAAACAAGAAAACAAAAATAAAGCTAATTAAATAAGTCTTAATGCTATTAATCTGATAATTAGAATAAAAAGACCCAGAATAATTTATTAATCTTGGTAAAGATCTAGAAACAATATATTCTCCTCAACTAGAATCCATAAAATAAGATCTTATTTTCGAGTAAATTAAACCCTTATCATAAAGTATGTAAGTTCTAAAATTAGGCATAAATCATATTAAACTTATAAACTCAACAACATAATTAAAAGTTAGACCAAAAATATTATCATTTAAATATAAAATAGAAATTCTATAACCTAATCAACCCCCTAAAAAGACAAAAAAGAAAGGCATTAATTTTAAAAATAAAGGAAAACATATAAATATTGGATAAGGAAAAATTAATCATATTATGCATCTACCTGTAAAAACCGAAAGCAAAGTTAATAAAATTAAAGAATATAACATATCGGAATCTTCATTAAAATTAGAATTTACCATAAGACCATTAGAACCTCTAAAACAAAAATAAATTAGACGTAGACTATACATAACAGTAAGTCCAATAGATATATAAAATAAAATCCAAATATATATATTAGAATAACTATAAGTTATTTCTTCTAAAGCTAAATCTTTTCTATAGAATCCCGACAAAAAAGGAAAACCACATAAAGATAAATTAGAAATACAAAAACATGAACAAGTAAAAGGAATACAATTAATTAAATTACCTATATGACGAATATCCTGAGAATCATTTATACAATGAATAATTAAACCAGCACATAAAAATATTAAAGCCTTAAAAAAAGCATGAGTTAATATATGAAAATAAGAATATATATGATAACCTATAAATAAAACTCTTATTATTAAACCCAATTGACTTAAAGTTGACAAAGCAATAATCTTCTTTAAATCATATTCAAAATTAGCAGCTAAACCAGATATAAACATAGTTAAACAAGAAATCAATAAAAAATAATCTAAACTATAAAATCTTAATAAATCATAAAAACGAATAAGCAAATAAACCCCTGCAGTAACAAGAGTAGAAGAATGAACTAAAGCAGAAACAGGTGTAGGTGCTGCCATAGCAGCAGGAAGTCAAGAAGAAAAAGGAATTTGAGCACTTTTAGTAAAAGCAGCTAAAACTATTAATAAAAACAATCAAGAGAAAACTTCATAATTAATAAATCTCAAATAATAAACATAATTTCAACTTCCCATATTAAATAACCAAGAAATACCAATTAAAATAGCAACATCACCAATTCGATTACTTAAAATAGTTAATATACCAGCATTATAAGATTTATAATTTTGATAATAAATTACTAAACAGTAAGAGACCAACCCCAAACCATCTCAACCCAATAAAATTCTAATCAAATTAGGTCTAACAATTAAAAATATTATAGATAAAACAAATAATAAAACAATGTATAAAAAACGAACCTTAAACAAATCCTCTCCTATATAAGAAGATCTATAAAAAATAACTATTGATGAAATAATCAAAACTCTACCCATAAAAATTAAAGATATCCAATCTAAATATAAAGACATTGACAAACAAGAAGAATTTAAAGTAATAACTTCCCAATCTAAAAAAACAGAATAATTAGATAATAAATAAGATAAACCTAAAATTATTATTACAAAACCAAATAATAATAATATAAAAAACCAAAACTTGTAAAAATTAATAATGGATTTAGAGAATATAAATTCACCTATAACACCACAAATTATTATTCTAAATTAAACTATCCTAAATCCTACTATAAAAATAAAGAGAAAGAATCAAATTTTAAAATTATAAAATTAAGAGGAACCAAATGAAATAAAATCAATAAATATTCACGTATACTTGTCATACCAAAAGAAGTTATACCTCTATATAAATAACCATGCTGAGTTATAGAAAATAAATAAACTCTATAACAACATCTCATAAAAGATAATATACCTAAAAAAATAAAAGTTATATAATCCCAAGAAATAATTGAATTAATTAAGTAAATCTCCCCCAAAAGATTTAAAGATGGGGGAGATGATATATTATTAGAACACAATAAAAATCAAAATAAGGATAAATTAGGTATTCTTAAAAGATAACCTTTATTAATAAATAATCTTCGACTATGTCTACGCTCATAAATAATATTAGCTAAACAAAAAAGGGCTGAAGAACAAAAACCATGGCCAATTATTATAATTAAAGAACCAATAAATCCATAAATTCTATATCTTATAATACCACAAATTACTAAAGATATATGGGCAACTGAAGAATAAGCAATAATTGATTTAATATCTACTTGAAATAAACATAAAAATCTAACAATTAAAGCTCCTCATAATCTCAAACTAATTCAAATATAATTAAACTTAATAGAAAAATCCCCTAAAAATATAAATACCCGAATTAAACCATAACCACCTATCTTTAATAAAATTGCAGCTAAAATCATAGAACCTGAAATTGGAGCTTCAACATGAGCCTTAGGTAATCAAAAATGAAAAAAAGGAATAGGCATCTTAAATAAAAAAGCTATCAACATTGATAAATAAATATAAATATTATAATTCCCATTTAAAGAAATTAATCAAAAATCTAAAGAATTAATTACAGAATTAATATAAAAAATCCCTAATAATAAGGGTAATGAAGCAAATAAAGTATAAAAAAGCAAGTAATAACCTGCTGAAATACGTTCAGGCTGATAACCTCAACCAAAAATTAGTAATAATGTTGGAATTAAAGATCTCTCAAAAGATAAATAAAATAAAAATATATTTAAAGAAGAAAAAGTCAAAAATAAAGTTAATATTAAAGCCAAAAGTACAAAAGAAAAATAAGCAGTTTTATCATTATTTTTATAAATATTTAATCTAGCCATTATTATTAAAAAAATAATAAAAAAAGATAAACCGATTAAACTATAAGAAATCATATCCACACCTAATAAAGAACTAGATAATGTTAAAAAATCATAACTATAACTTATATAAACAAAAATAAAGCTAATTATTATATACACATGTATTATTAATCAAAAATTATTTAGTAAAGGGATCATAAAAAATAAAATAACTAAATATTTTATCATGATAAAATAGATATACCCGAAAGATAATCATTACCTTGACTACGAACAAGAGTTACTAAAATAGATAAACCCAAAGCACCTTCACATACTGTAAAAACCAAAAATAGTAAAGAAAAATAAATTTCATAACCAAAAGTTATTATTATAACAAATAAAGTTAAAAAAACACATAATACTATAAATTCCAGTCTTAACAAAGAAAGCAGTAAATGTTTACGAGTAGAACAAAAAACAATAATTCCACTGAATAATCTAAATAAAAGTATATATTCCAATAAAATTAGTTTTAATAGTTTAATAAAAAACAATGATTTTGTAAATCGTAATTAGGATAATTCCTTTAAAACTTCAGTAAAAAGCATAGCTCATCTTTAATCCCCAAAATTAATATTTTAAAATTTAAACTATTTACTGAATTGAGTATTCTACTATCCTTTATAATCGCTATCTCTTTTATCTTAATAACATTAAATCACCCCTTAAGAATAGGTTTAATTTTAATCATCCAAACATTAATTGTATCATCAATTATTGGATATATAATAACATCATTCTTATTTTCATATATTATTATTATTATTATATTAAGAGGAGCTTTAGTATTATTTATTTATATAGCAAGAGTAGCCTCAAATGAAAAATTTGAGTCACCAATCAAAAATTCAATTATTGTTATTTTTGTACTATTTATAATAACTTACTATTTAAATTCAATTAATTTTAAATATTTCAATTTTAATAAACCAACAGCAAATGAATATGTAAGATTAATTAAAATTTTTAATACAATAACATCAAATTTAACATTATTAATAATTATTTATTTACTAATTACAATAATTGTAGTATCCAACATTGCAAAAACTAATAAAGGCCCTTTACGAATAAAAATTTAAATATGAATAAACCATTACGAAAAACCCACCCATTATTTAAAGTAATCAATAATTCATTAATTGATTTACCATCCCCATCATCAATCTCACTATGATGAAACTTTGGATCTTTACTAGGAATATGTTTAATAATTCAAATTATTAGAGGATTATTTTTAGCTATACACTATACAGCAAATATTGAATTAGCTTTTAGTAGAGTTGTACACATTTGTCGAGATGTTAATAATGGATGATTAATACGATATACACATGCTAATGGGGCTTCTTTATTCTTTATCTGTCTATATCTACATATTGGACGAGGATTATATTATGGATCATACAAGTTATATATAACTTGATCTGTTGGAATTGTACTTTTACTTTTAATTATGGGAACAGCTTTTTTAGGGTATGTTTTACCATGAGGTCAAATATCATTATGGGGTGCTACAGTAATTACTAATTTACTATCTGCAGTTCCTTATTTAGGAAAAACATTGGTTATATGATTATGAGGAGGATTTTCAGTTGACAATGCTACATTAACACGATTCTTCACCCTACATTTTCTCCTACCATTCATTATTTCCGCAATAGTAATTATTCATCTACTATTTTTACACCAAACAGGAAGAAATAACCCATTAGGATTAAATTCAAATTATGATAAATCACCATTTCATCCATATTTCTCAATCAAGGATTTAATAGGAATAATAATCACATTATTTTTATTTTCACTTTTAATTTTATTAGAACCCCGAATACTGGGAGACCCAGAAAATTTTATTCCAGCCAATCCTTTAGTTACCCCTGTACACATTCAACCAGAATGATATTTTTTATTTGCTTACGCAATTTTACGATCAATTCCTAATAAATTAGGAGGGGTAATTGCTATACTAGCTTCAATCATTATTATTGCATTACCTATAATCACAAATAAAAGAAAATTCCAAGGAAATGCATTTTACCCTTTAAGAAAAAGACTATTCTGAACAATAGTAGTAATTATTTTACTATTGACATGAATTGGAGCCCGACCCGCTGAAGAACCATATATCTTTACAGGACAAATATTAACAATTGCATACTTTAGATATTTTTTAATTAATCCTATAGCAATAAAAATATGAGATAAGTTACTTAATTAATTTAGTATAGCAAGTCAATAAGTTTTAGATAAACTTATACTTTGAAAGTATATAATGAAAGTTAAATTCTTTCATTGACTTAATCATACTTAATTTAATGAATTTTAATATATAATAAAAACTAATAAAGATAAATAAAATAAAAATATATTTAAAGATAAAGGCAAAAACAACTTTCAAGTTAAATATATTAACTTATCATAACGAAAACGAGGTAAAACACCACGAACCCAAATAAATCAAAAAACAATAAGAACAACCTTAATATAAAAAAACAAAGAATATAAATCACATCCCAAAAAAATAATAACTGTTAACAAACTCATAAAAATAATATTTATATATTCAGATAAAAAAATAAAAGCAAACCCACCACTTCTATATTCAACATTAAATCCTCTAACCAACTCTCTTTCACCCTCAGCAAAATCAAAAGGTGAACGATTAGTCTCAGCCAAACAAGAAGATAATCAACAAAAAAATAATGGAAACCCTAAAAAAACAAACCAAACTAATTGTTGATAATACATAAAATCCAATAAATTATATCTAAAAACAAAAATTAAAATACATAATATAATTATAATTATTCTAACTTCATAAGAAATAACTTGAGCAACAGAACGAAGACTCCCTAAAAGAGCATAATTAGAGTTAGAAGATCAACCAGAAAGCATAACTCCATAAACCCCTATACCTGTACAAACTATAAAAAATAAAACACCATAATTAAAATTATAAACATTAATTAAATAAGGAAATAAAGATCACAATAAAAAAGATAAAAATAATAAAAAAACTGGAGATAGATAATAAATTAAAAAGTTTGACTTACTAGGATTAATCTGTTCCTTAAAAAATAACTTAATACCATCAGAAAAAGGCTGAAGAAGACCTATAAAACCTAACTTATTGGGACCCTTACGTAATTGAATATAGCCTAATACTTTACGTTCCAAAAGAGTAACAAAAGAAACACAAATTAAGACACAAATAATTATTAATAAATAAACTAATAAAAACAATACTATTTGTAATCAATAATTACATAAATAAATTCTAAATTTACTGCACTAATCTGCCAAAATAGTTTAAAAATATACAAATAATAAAACAAAATATTTGAAGTAAATGGTCCTTTCGTACTAATTTACAATAATAATTAAAAAGATAGAAACCGACCTGGCTCACGCCGGTCTGAACTCAGATCATGTAAAAATTTAAAGGTCGAACAGACCTAGAAAATTAAGCTTCTGCACTTAAATCTAATTTTAATCCAACATCGAGGTCGCAAACTTTTCTATTGATAAGAACTCTCCAGAAAAATTACGCTGTTATCCCTAAGGTAATTTAATCTATTAATCCATAAAATAGGATCTTTTATATATAAATAAATAAACTTTATATTATGAGAGTTAAATAAATCTCAATGTCACCCCAACAAAATTAAAATTATAATTAAAAATAATAATTAACCAATAAATTCAAAACTACAATTTAATAAAATTCTATAGGGTCTTCTCGTCCCATTCAATTATTTTAGCTTTTTAACCAAAAAATTAAATTCAACATTTAATGTAAAGAAAGTTATTTTTTCATCCGACCATTCATACAAGCCTTCAATTAAAAGACAAATGATTATGCTACCTTCGCACAGTCAAAATACTGCGGCTATTTAATAAAATCATTGAGCAGGCCAGACTTAATAATAAAAAACATTAAGACATGTTTTTGTTAAACAGGTGAAAAATAAATTTGCCGAGTTACTGTACATTAATTAAAAAATCTACTAATTCCATCATTATAACTATTAATTAAAAATAAATTAATAATTCCTAATAAAAAACTAAAAACATGAAATAAATTAAAAATTAAAAATATATAATTATAACAAAATAAAAGATGGAAATTATCAATCCTACTTAATATTAAAATAAATTATATTTTATAGAAACATTCAAGAGCTTATCCCCTTAAATATTAAATTACTAAAAACAAAAAAAATAAATTGATTTATTGGAAATTTAGTAATCCTGAATTAAATTCATTTATTAAGAAACCAGATATTTAAAGATGAATAGCATATAACAACTATTTAAAATTAATTAATAATTTTGAAACACTAAATAACAATATTAAATAGCTCCTTTAAATTCGGGAAAACCAATAATAATTAGAAATTTATAAATAAACCCTGATACAAAAGGTACAAAAAATTAATTCTACTTATAAATCATAATATTATAAACCTTTACAGTAAAATAAACTATAAATAAACTATATTTATTCTTTAAAAAATACTAAAAATAAAGTTATTTCTATCATAAAATAAACTACAAAATAAATATTATTAAATAAATTATAATATTCAAGTCAATTTGAATTGCACAAATAAACCTTTAATGTAAATAAAGGTTAGCCCTAAGCATGACTTGTATAATTCCAGCCCCATCTTCCGATAGGACTACTTTGTTACGACTTATCTCATCTTATAATGAGAGTGACGGGCGATATGTACGTTAATCGAGAACATATATCATAAATAATATATATTACCTATTACAATTAAATCCAATTTAATAGCTTAAATAAATAAACTAAACCAATAATTTAAAATTAAATGTAACCCATTTCAAACTTTAATATAGTTGCACCTTGACCTGACATAAAATTCAATAAAAATTTAAGAAAATATTCTAATAAAACATTCAATCAGACAGAGATATACAAACAATATAATCAAAGTAAAATTTATCGTGGATTATCGATTACAGAACAGGTTCCTCTAAAATGATTAAAATTACCGTCAAATTCTTTCAATTTAAAGATCATAACTTATAATACTGAGGATAAAAATTTAAGTTTAAAATAATAGGGTATCTAATCCTAGTTTAATATTAAAAATTTCTTATAATATAAAATAACCAAACCATTAATTAAATATTAAATTTCACTTAAAAAACATAAATTTATAGCCAACTAATAAATAAAATAAAATCCCAAAAAAGATAACTTTAACTAATTGTATAACCGCAGCTGCTGGCACAATTTTTGCTAGTTATAAAATTGATTGACTATATCTAAAATAATTTAATATATAACATTAAAAACTGCGATTAAATAACAAAATCCTATTTTTAAAATAGAATCCAAATCACGCAAAAACTTACATATTATAACCATCAATAAAATATCTATAAAAACTAGAATCAAGTTTATTAATAATTAAATTAGCTAGAAGAATTAAGCCTAAAATAGGCACGGTTTAGATTTTCCCCCTCGCTACGCTCGGTCTAACCCTGGTCCATAGTTCCTCTGGACTAGATCGGATACTCTATATATATATACTTTGCACATGTAACTCTGATCCCATATGTAAGATACTAATAGTTATACTATTCCTAGCTCACATTATCTAGTTCGCTATAAATATTTAACTGTTATATCTTATTTATTAGATATAATTTATTTTATGTATCTATAACTAATGTATATTCTAACCTCTGGTAGTAGCTTATAAACTAAACCCCAATTAAGTCAAATAATCACATATAATATATCCCCCCAGACAGACGGCCCTCCGGTCCCCCCGGTCTCTTATATACTCAAAATTTTTTAACTCCATTTATTTTCCCCCAATAAATTACATATAAAAAACCTCTTTCATAAAAAGTGTTCTATACTAGTCATAAAAGTAGAACTTAGGCACAATAATAAACATATCCTTATAAATATATATTACATAATAAATTTATGATACAAAATAAATAAAATCACAGATTGTAATAATAAATCTTACATATTGATTTAAAACACAAAATGAATTTAATCACAGATTGTAATAATAAATCTTACATATTGATTTAAAACACGAAATGAATTTAATTACAGATTGTAATTATAAATCTTACGTAATTGATTTAAGATATAAAATAAATTTAATCACAAGTTATGATTATAAATCCTACGTAATTGATTTAAGATACAAAATAAATTTAATCACAGATTGTAATAATAAATCTTACGTAATTGATTTAAGATATAAAATGAATTAAATCACAGATTGTAATAATAAATCTTACGTAATTGATTTAAGATACAAAATAAATTTAATCACAGATTGTAATAATAAATCTTACGTAATTGATTTAAGATATAAAATGAATTAAATCACAGATTGTAATAATAAATCTTACGTAATTGATTTAAGATATAAAATGAATTATAAAGC